ACAGAGCTTCCCTCTTGTATCATCAACCCATCACCCATTAATACAACGCCAACATTATTTGATTCCAAATTAAGAGCAATGCCTATTGTACCCTCTTCAAATTCTACTAATTCACCTGCCATTACTTCATCAAGACCATGAATACGAGCAATGCCGTCGCCTACTTGAAGTACGGTACCGGTATTCACAATCTTGACTTCTCTACTATATTGTTCAATACGTTCACGGATAATATTACTAATTTCGTCGGCTCGAAGGGTTACCATTAGTATTTCTTTATTCTTTTTCGGAAGCAAGGGGAAAAAAATAATGCCTAAATTCGAAATTCAAATAAAAGTTGAAGGGCTAATCAGTTATTTCTTCCATCGCCCCGAGAATGCCAATATTCGCACGGATAGTACGGAAATGTAACTCGGTATTCATATTCAAACAACTATTCAGAGTTCCTAGAGCTCCTTGTAAGGCTTGTTGGAAAACTCGTTGTCGGACCTGATTCATTGCTCTTTCTTTTTCAAAATCAAGGGTTTCATTTTTGTAATTTTCTAATCGTTCCAAACTATCACAAGTGGCATTAATCAAATTTTCTTTTTCTCGTTCTATCTCAGAATACCCATTCGTTCGATACTCATCTGCTTCTAGTTCCACTTTCCGTAAGCGAACCCGGGCTTTTTCGAGTTGCTCAATGGCCCCTCTACGTAATTCTTCCGAATTGCGAATAGTAATCAAGATCCTCTGTTTTCGATTATCTAATAAATCTTTTAATGAAAGTAGATTATCTTAGCATTAATTTCACAACTTTCATGATCTCTTCCCGAACCAAACATGAATCTTTCGATTCATTTGGCTCTCACGCTCAATTATTTATTTTATTTTTTTGTTATGGGTATTCCCATATCTTTTTTTAATGTAATGAGCCTATCCTCTCTTTTCTTTTCTGTTTGTATTCAAAGATGTCGAAACTGATACAAGACCAGAATAATTATTAGGAGGACTCTTCCGACCAGACAAAACTCTATAATTGTCAGCAAAGTTGTTTCTTTATTTTGATTTCTTCTTTATCTTTTTTGAATTAAAAATTCATTTAGTTTCAAATGCAAATTTATAATTTTTCGATTTTTTCTGCAAATCCAAAAAATTCTCCTCTTTTTTATACATAGGTCGTCGATTCGGCATTGGATAAGATAAAAAGGGCAAGTCCCCATTTTCTAGTAAATGGTTTAAATCATTTTATCGATATGAGTGTTCTATATCAGATAAGTTACCAACTATTCATTTTTAAACCATTTCGGTACTAATGTAGTGGTAGAAAGAGTACCATGTTTTGCCTGGACTTCAAACAGTTTAGTTTTAACCATGTTAATGGTCTCGCATTATTGGTTGATAGAGAATCAAAGTTGATTTACCAATTAGTTACGAAATGCTATGGTTCTTACATATGATTTCTTAATTTATTCAGAAGTAATTCGTCGAGATCGTGCACCTTTTTTCCTATTTATCCTAAACATACTATAAATAAAGTGCAGTTGGATGGATCCAACCTATTCTTGAAATACACAACTCGCACACACTCCCTTTCCAAAAAAAATCAATACACCAATCACTACACTTAGATTTATTAGATTTGTTGCTAAAATATCGGTATTAAACCCGAAACTCCCGGCGGATGGCCAGTGGCCCAAGAAAACGAAAGAATCGGTTACATTTTTCATATGCTCTCCTCTTATAGATAGGACTAACAAAGAACAAAGTTCTTTTTCTATCACTTTGTTCGCCCCTTTCTTTTTTGATCGATTTTTTTATTAATTGAATTTCCCTTTTTTAATGGGAATAAATTAAATCTCGTAATTTTATTTAGGTTAGGTCTTAGGTCTCATTTCAATTGCGAAAAATATCGTTTATTGAAATGTTTCCTAACATAAAAGGAAAAAAGTTTCCATTGTACTAAGCGAAGGACGGGAAGGAAGAAAGCGAACGAATCCCGTAATTCCTCATCCTCAAATCAGTCCTTCCTGGGTCTCAATAAATAAGTAATTGTAAGAGTAAAGTGTTGATATAATTCGAAGAAGCAAACGGCAATTTCAAGTTAATAAAATCAGAAAATAAAGTATGTAATCTATAAAGTATGTAATCTAAAGTACTTTTTTACATTTCTAGAATTAAACAAAAATTAAACAAAAGGATTCGCAAATAAAAGTGCTAATGCCACGACCAGTCCGTAAATTGTTAAAGCTTCCATAAAAGCTAGACTCAGCAATAAAGTACCTCGTATTTTACCCTCTGCTTCTGGTTGTCTCGCAATACCTTCTACAGCTTGGCCTGCAGCAGTACCTTGACCAACTCCAGGTCCAATAGAAGCAAGCCCTACAGCCAATCCAGCAGCAATAACAGAAGCGGCAGAAATCAGTGGATTCATGGTAAGTTCCTCGCATAAAAAAAAAAAGAAATGGTTAATGATACAATCAACCAATGAATTTTTACTTATTTTATCATTTTTTATCATTAAGATGTATTGGATCGAAATAATTAAAAACTACGAATTGAAATGATAATATTGATGAATCGTCAGAACTACTTCGATATCTAGTTTTTAATTTCTACCCTTTTTGTAAATCCCTATACATATAGTTCTAGTCTAGTTATTGCATTTCTTTCCAACCATTCCTTCATTCAATTTTTCGTTCTTTACCCTTCTATATCATCTGTTTTTTCAGCCAATCCACAATTACAGACAAAACAGAAGGACTTATATGGGAATCCATCTAAATGCAGTAAACTGCAATCAAATCAATATATGCAATCGATATCTATATGTATATGAATATATATATATATCAATATACATATAGAATATCAATATAGAATATCAATATTAATATATATATATATTAATATTGATAAATATAAGTATAATTGATAAATAATAAATATAAGTATATTAAGTATACGTTGATAGATAATAGATATAAGTATAAGTTGAGAGCTTATTTATATATAGGAAATAGGGACTCTATAACTAGTGAATATCTAATATTACCTATACATTTGTATTACATATACATTTGTTTCTTCTATAACGTAAACTTTATATGGAATCATATTCTAGAATAATTCCTCGAAACCCACATAAAAAGTGGCCGGACTTATAGACATTACATACACTCAGTGTGACCTCCCAAACCATCTTTTTTTTATTTCGTAACATCGTGCATCTTCTTTCCTACGACTCGAAGTCCTATATTCATACGTATTTATATCTATTATGCTCTCCAACCAAGCAGATTATCTTGAATCATGCATGAATTGGGATAAGCTAAAAAAAAAAAAAAGACTATTTCGAAAACTAGTCAATGATGCCCCTCCATGGATTCGCCTATATAAGCCGCGGCTAACGTTGCAAAAATAAGAGCTTGAATACCACTTGTAAATAATCCAAGAAACATAACAGGTATAGGAACTACTGAAGGGACTAAAGAAACAAGAACAACAACTACTAATTCATCAGCCAATATATTCCCGAAAAGTCGAAAACTCAGAGATAAAGGTTTTGTGAAATCTTCTAAGATGTTAATTGGTAAAAGTATTGGAGTTGGTTTAATGTATTTCTCGAAATAACCCAATCCTTTTTTAGTAAGACCCGCATAAAAATATGCCACTGACGTGAGTAAAGCTAAAGCAACAGTAGTATTTATATCATTCGTAGGCGCAGCTAACTCCCCATGAGGTAACTCTATGATTTTCCAAGGTAAAAGAGCACCTGACCAATTAGAAACAAAGATAAATAGGAACATAGTTCCAATAAAGGGAACCCAAGGACCATATTCTTCTCCAATTTGGGTTTTGCTCAAGTCTCGGATAAATTCAAGGACATATTCGAAGAAATTCTGACCGTCGGTCGGAATAGTTTGTGGATTCCGAACAGCTATGATGGCTGAACCTAACAAGATAGCAATTACGAACCAAGAAGTGATAAGTACTTGGGCATGGATTTGTAAACCTCCTATTTGCCAATAGAAATGTTGGCCTACTTCTACACCCGATATATCGTATAGCCCCTTGAGTGTTTTAATGGAACATGGTATAACATTCATATTGTCCTCTGATAGAAATTGAACTTCAAAAAAAGGAATTATTTTGATTCAACCATTTCTTTCTCAAATCACCAACGTGAATCATTAATCGTATATTTAGGATACCAAGAAATCGCATAACATCATAATATATATATATATCAATATCCCCAGTTCTTTCTTTATCTCTTTTTAAAAATGAAAAAATCGTAACCGATTCAATAAATCTATGGAGTTGCCCAATAATTAAATAATCTTATTATTCTGAATTCTTATTATTCTTAATCATAATCAACGATTTCTTATATAGCTAGAACGACCCTCACAAATTGCGGATACTAATTTGTTAAGAATCAATCGAATTGAAGCTATAGCGTCATCGTTGGCTGGAATCGAAATATCTGCGAGATCTGGGTCACAATTTGTATCGATTAAACAAATCGTCGGAATCCCCAAAATAGCACATTCTCGAAGAGCCGTATATTCTTCTTGCTGATCAACGATGATCACAATATCAGGCAACCCCGTCATATATTTGATCCCACCGAGATATGTTTGTAAGGTATATAATTTTCTCTTCAACATTGCTGCATCTCTTTTAGGGAGACGGTTGAGTTTCCCCATCTTTTCTTCTGCTCTTAAATCCCTGAACTTAGAAAGTCTCGTTTCCGTAGTAGACCAATTCGTTAACATACCACCGAGCCATTTTTTATTAACATAATGACATCGAGCCCTTATTGCAGCTGATGCTACTAAATCCGCTGCTTTATTTTTGGTACCAACGATTAAGAAGCTTTTTCCCCTACTTGCTGCATCAAAAACTAAATCACAGGCTTCTGATAAAAACCGAGCAGTTCTAGCGAGATTTGTAATATGAATACCTTTACGCTTTGCCGAGATGTAAGGGGCCATTCTAGGATTCCATTTCTTAGTACCATGACCAAAATGAACTCCTGCTTCCATCATCTCTTCCAAATTGATGTTCCAATATCTTCTTGTCATTTTTTCCCACACTTCCTTTTTGTTTTTTTTTTTTTTATTAACAAAGAGACGAGGTACCTTGAAATAAATAATTGTTCCGATGGAACCTTCTACCGGGGATTGACCATTGATACACGGCACAAACCATAAATTTTTTTAATTACTTATTTTATTGATTTTTATTTATTACCAAATCAATAAAATAATAAGACCAGTCCAGTATAGTTAAAAGATAGTTAAAGTAAAAATGAATCCACTCTTAGGAATCATTAAATCGCATAAATGATTTTTCTGATGTCTCATGGAAATTTGTTTCATGGAAATTGTTTGTCACGTAAGAACAAAATAATTCTCTATGGTGTACCAAAATATCTTTCGTTTCCAACTCGAATAGATTTTTTCTTTTGATTTCCAAATAAATGTTCTTGTCTTGCCTTGAACGATGCACAAATTTTTGGAATCCAGTACCAACAGGTATAATCCCCCCTAGAACAACGTTCTCTTTCAGGCCTTTCAACCAATCAATACGACCTCGTAAAGCAGCTTTTGCTAAAACTCGAGCAGTTTCTTGAAAACTTGCTTCGGATATGAAACTTTGAGTATTCAGAGATGCTCTTGTTATTCCCAATAAGATTGCCCGATAACAGATCGATTCATTCAAAGCGCGCCCTGCGCGTTCCGCTCGCAACAATCCGATTAATTCTCCAGGTGAAAAAACATTAGACATTCCATCTTCTGAAACCAATACTTTTGATGTTACTTGACGTACAATAATCTCTATATGTCTATTATGGATCTGTACCCCCTGGGATCGATAAACCTTTTGGATCTTATTAACCAAAGAGATACGACTTTGAGCTATGGTTAGCTCAGCTCCAATTAAGAACCCCCAGGGGATCCCAAGAATTCTTGGTATACGTTCGTTCCAACCTTCAACTCTCCTTTCGAGGTTCATCGATATTGAATCAATCGAACGCACTTCTAAGATTTGTTCCACTTTTGGAAGACCTTGCGTTATGTCACCAGATCTCGATTTTTCATATATAAATGTAACTAATGTATCTCCTTCGTAAAAGATTTCCCCATAATGACCATGAACAGTTGCTCCTGGAGTGGCCAAATAAGGCTTAGCTGATCTTATAACTAAAGAGTCAACATTAACAATTAAAATTTGACCAGATTTTTTTATGTGTGGTTCGTATTTAAATAGACATACATTTTCACAAATAAATTGTCCAAGGCTAATTATTGTTGATGCCTCTTCCCAATAATCGTGATGGAGAAAGCACCAATCCAAATGGAAGGGGTTCAAAATGATGTTACTGCATGGATCGGGATTATAAATCCTCCCATTTTCATCTATTAAAAAATATTTAAGTACTTGAAGTACTTGAAAAGTCTCTTTGAAATTGTCAAGTAGCAAATATTTCTTTAACAAGATCTGATTATGAGTTATTAAATGGTAAGATGAATAAAAATTCGATATTTTAGGTACAATCGTTCCTAAGGGACCCAATAAATCCCTAATTGGTATTATGGGATCTGATTCTTTTGTCACATTGTTATATTTCGAACTATTGAATGGACCAATTCGAGAACAATTGGATGATGACAAAATTAGCAAAGATCGGCATTCCTTAGTTCGATTCAACAACGTACCAACAGTTCCTCGATGTTGGCTAAGTGATTGAATCTTCACCTTGGAATAAAAAGGATTTATATTGGTGCGATCTAATCCATTATCGGGAATCAATCCTGAACTTGCCCTATCATACCTTTTTCCGGTATACGAAATAGTGGACTTGACTAAGTCAATTCTTATGAAATCGCGAATCAGATCATTTGCCCTTACTTGAACAAAGGAAGCATGAACCTCTTCTCTGGAACCATTTTGTTCGTGGTCCCAATTCAATACTAAGCAAGTCCGAACTAATTGAATACTTGTGTGGTAAATTCCTCGAATTGACTTGCCATTTCCATAAAGGATATAATTGACAACTCTAAGTTGGACGTTATCCTTTTCCTGCAAGAGATCCTGAGGGAAAAGTGTTGCTAAATTTATCCCATCGGCTATTTCATATGTGACTACAGGTCGAACCGAAACAAAATACTTTTTCTTGGTAGGTGTGATACGTTGAACATAAATCCAATTTTTCAATTTTTTTGATTCCTTAGAGTTTTTTTTTTCTGTTTCTGGTGGTATCAAAATGCCGCTGTGCCTGGATATCTTATCTGTCTCGCCAGGAAAATGAATATCGCCAGAAAAGATTTTCAATTCAATATATTTTTTTTTTCTCTCCACTCGGACTAATCCACCTACTCGGCTTCTTGTATTTAAAGTGAGTCGTGTATCTACTCCAATGATACTATTGTTCCGGACCATTATGAATGAGGATCCCGGCAAGATATGCACTTCTTCGAGAATGAAAAAAAACTGATCTACTTTCATTTGGTATTTCGGACTAAATTCTTTTGCTCCTCGATACTCAATCAAATCCTCTTTTTTTATGATTGAATCTACCTCTATGGTTCCATATTTAGTAATTCCTGAACTGTTTCTTCTGTATCGTGGATCATCAAAATAAGCAAGAATACTTTTTCTACGTAAAATACCATTTATGGGTATTTCAATCGAAATACCAAAACAGGGTATTAGTTCTTTCTCTTGTTCTTGATCATATTGTAATGGGATGATGAATCTATCTCTTCGCTTTTTCGCTAAGAAATCAGAATTCTCTTGGAGAATAGAAGGATATATGAAATTCCAATGACTATTGGATATGATTTGATCAGGTCTTGAATAGTCAAGAATTTCCCTATCTTTTTTATAAGAAGTATATAACAATTTATGTCTTACTTGATCATTAGTCATTGAGAAGTCCGAGATATATCTTCCTTCAACAGAAAAAGAATCAACATTCATTTGATCTTGATCCTTGTGGAGCGAAAAAGACACTATACTGGATCTGCACGGACCTCCTGCTAATATCCATAAATGGCTTGTTTTTGGTAATAAATGAACATTACCATATGTATATTCAGGTGCATGGTAGACGTCGGTACTCCAGTGCATTTCTCCCTCTAATTCAGAATAAATATGTTTTCGTACCCTCTCTTTAAAATGAAAAGTAGACGTTCCAGCACGAATCTCAGCAATCACTTGTTCTGATTCTACATATTGATCATTTTGAACTAAAATCAAACTTTTTGGTGGAATATTCACATTATGTATAATATCTCGACTCTCAATAGTTACATACAAGTCTATAGAACATAAAAAAGCAGGGTGTCCATGACGGGTACGTGTGGGATGAACCAAATCCTCATTGAATTGGATTTTCCCATTAGAAGGAGCTCGTACATGTTCGGCAGTACCACCAGTGAATACTCCACCGGTATGAAAAGTTCTTAATGTTAGTTGCGTCCCCGGTTCCCCAATTGATTGACCCGCAATAATACCTACGGCTTCTCCCAATTCGACCAAATCGCCATGAGTGGGACTCCGACCATAACATAATTGACAGATCCAAGATGTACTCCTGCAAGTAAATGGGGTTCTAATATATATTGGTTGTGCTCGAAAGGTTATGAATCGATTCACAAGTCCAATCCCAATATCTTGATTTCGAGTGGCAATGCATCGTGGGCCGATATATATATCGTCTGCTAATACACGACCAATTAGTGTTTGGACAAAAATTTTTTCCGTCATCCCATTTTGAGGACTCACGGAAATACCTCGGATAGTACCACAATCTCTTCTACGTACAATAATGTGTTGAACTACTTCAACAAGTCTACGTGTAAGATATCCAGCATCTGATGTTCGTACAGCAGTATCTACAACTCCTTTGCGGGCTCCATAGCAGGAAATTATATATTCTGTCAAAGAAAGTCCCTCGCGTAAATTGCTTTGAATGGGTAAATCAATCATTTGTCCTTGGGGATCTGACATTAATCCTCTCATACCTACTAATTGGTGTATCTGAGATGCATTCCCCCTAGCTCCCGAAAAAGACATTAGATAAACTGGATTAGAAGGATCAGTCATCTGAAAATTTGGATTCATTTCTTGTCTCAAATATTCACTTGTAGCATACCATATCTCAATGGACTGACGTAATTTTTCTACCGCATGCACATTCCCATAATGATGGTGCTTCTCCAAAATAAAACTTTGTTGTTCAGCGTCTTGGACTAACCATCCCTTAGAAGGTATTGTTAAAAGATCATCAATTCCTAATGAAATAGATGTAGCAGTGGCTTGATGGAAACCTAAAGTCTTTACTTGATCCAGGATATGTGATGTATATCCCATTCCGAAATGATCTATTAATCTGCTAATAAGTCGTTTCATAGCAGTTCCATTTATCACTTTATTGTGAAAGACCAGATCGGCCCGTTCTGCCATAAGTACCTCTATATTCTGCTGAGTAGGATTCGACAATGGGCCTGAATCAGTGATTCGAAAAACTTAACTTCCTTTCCTCAATCTCAATCTTGATTCACGCAGAAATTCAGAAATTATGATACTAGTTAAATTGGAAAGACCCGAATTCCCATAGGAAGGAGCATCGCCTAATCTCATTTCTTAGTTGAGATTTCTTAGTTTAGATAGTGTATGAGTAGGCCCGACAAAACCCTTGTATGGCTTCTTCTATTTCTCGATAAAAAGAAATATGACCCAGAGTGGTTCGAATGTATATACACCGGATTTCTTTTTTTACACTTCCTACCATTAGATAGTGACCATAAATCTCATGATAAGTACCCAAAGATTCATATTGAACTTCGATGGGAACTTCTCTTGACCCAATGACACGTTGATCTAGTTTCCATCGGAGCCACAAAGGACTATCTAAACTAATTCGTTTCTGCCGATAAGCTCCAAGTGCATCATAGGAACTACAAAAATACGGTTCTTTTTCTTTCGTATACCTATAGTTATTATT